AAAGTTATTTACTTCGAAAAACCGTTCATCCGATATTGAATTTTCAATGATGCATATGCATTTTGTGCGAAAGAACCTATCTTTCTTAGATCTTATTTTCTATTTTTTTAAATTCATTTTGTGCATCTCTTCATTTCAGGAGTTATTGGTACTATAATTGAATTTAATTAAGGGGATCTCCTTCTTTCTTAAGGCTCGGTTAGGGTAAAATAATAAAAAGTAAAGGGAGTAAGCACTTAATCTATACTTATTCGGCTTTGTACCTATATAAGATAGCCAGCATCCCGAAAAAAAGGGGGTATCCCTCCCTTTTTTTATTTATTATGATTTTTCATTCTTGGGGAGTAGATCGAAGTTAATTAGCAAGGGCAAGTATTAAGTTCAATATCTTTGTCTATCCAAATTTCATTAATAAACAATCAAATTACGCGATCTAGTTTATTTGAACCTTTAGGTATTTCGTGTTTGACTCTAATGAATAATTAGAAATCGATGGAAGGAGCGGGAAAATTGAGATAAATGGATTCATTCATTCTATTCACTTTACTTTCATTCCTTTATTTCTTTTATGACAATCTTATAGACTTATAGAAAGATTACTGAATATCAAGTTAAACAAAATATGAAAATCCGTATATAAAATGAGGAAATGCATAGTCTATATGTATATATTGTTATTGTTCTATTTCATTGAGCGTCGTTTTTCGTTGTGAAACAAGAATTTTGTGATTTCTTAAATTGAAAATGAAAATCTCAATATCTAACATAGAATATCTATAAGAGTGACAATCGTTCAATCTATCTGATAGATATAGATAGGAACTATTCTTTTAGCTATTTGATAAAATAAGAATCGAAAGAATAAGGACTAAAATCTTCCCTACCATCAGTCTTTTTTATTTATTTCATAAAAATAAACAAGAAATTTTATTTATTGATTTGTTGTTTGATACGTTTATTGGCTTTAAATTTGAATTATTGGTGATTCAATTCCAAAAGAAATAGAGAAATTTTTTATGATGATCAAATTTGATTCGTACTCTAAAACTTTATTCAAATAATAATATCAAAGTAGGAAAGTTAATTATAAACTCATTAATTTTCATGATTCTTTATGAATGAAATCTTTTCTATTTTAAAGTTTAAAGGTGTGCGCGGTTGGTGAATCTATATTTTTGAGTTATTTGTAGATATTCAAAAAGAATTAAGTTATTCATTTTTTTATTTCTATTTTAGAATCTAATAATTGATTTTGACAATTAAAAAAATCTTGCATTTATACTATAACGATAAAATTGGGGTTATGTTGAATTCGTGCTAAAACTTCTTCAGAAATATTTCTATCCATCTATCTAGAAGAAAGGTGATAGATTACTATGTACCGAATGAACCAATGATTATTCACGATTCCATAATTGAATCAATTCCATACCGGTTCCAAATTATAGAAATGTTATGGTAAAACTTCGTTTGAAACGATGTGGTAGAAAGCAACGTGCGGCTTGAAAGACATGATCCGTTGTGGACTTACATCCACCATTTTATATAAGGATGAAGGTGCTCTTGGCTCGACATCATTTATATTTCTTCTGTTTTACTAGAAACCTCGTTGGGTTGTAATGTAAATAGTCCATGATGGAGCTCGGGTCGAAAGTATTGATTCATTTCTCAGGGGCAAAGATCTAGGGTTAATGCCAATCAATAAATTGGAAGAACTTCGTAAGTATATCTTCGATAGAGAAATTGAAAGGGTTTCACGTTTCTAATCTAATAAAAAATTCTTGGAATTGAAAAAACTCTTTTCATACAAAGTGTATTACATGAGAATCAACCCTTTCTATGATTCTTTACTTTTACTATAAATCAATCGCAAAAAGGGTATGTTGCTGCCATTTTGAAAAGATTAAGAATCACCGAAGTTATGTCTAAACCCAATGATTTAAAACAAAGATTAAAGGATCCCAAAACAAGAAAATACCTTTTCCATTGTTTCTATAACTAGACCATAATAAAAATTCAAATTGATTTGAAACGAAACAAACAAAAAGAAAGGGGGTTTAAAGACCGCTCAATAAATGAAATGCGTAAAAATTTTCCTTTGAGCCATTTGAGAGTTATCTAACTTGAGTTATGAGTACAAATGATTTTTTTTTTTCAGGAAGTAAAAATAAAAAAAAGAGGGATTTAAACCATAATCTAATTCATCTAACCATTTTATAGACCCATTTGTGATTGTATGTAATTCTATACATAAATAGAACTTAGAATCATTTTTTCGCGAGCCGTACGAGGAGAAAACTTCCTATACGTTTCTAGGGGGGTTATTCATCTACATCTATCCCACTGAGCCGTCTATCGAATCGTTGCAATTGATGTTCGGTCCCGAAGAGAAGGAAGAGATCTTCGGAAAGTTGGTTTTTATGATCCGATAAAGAATCAAATAGATTTAAATGTTACTGCTATTCTATATTTCCTTGAGAAAGGTGCTCAACCTACAGAA